TAATTTAATTAATTGATTTTTATCTCTATCAAGATGTTTGTTTTCATCCAAAAATTTATTACAGCTGTTCCCATTGCAAAATACTGGATTTCTAGCCACACCACTCCTATTCCTCAAATTGAAACAAATTAGAATTCTAAATTTTCTACGACGTCTAGGCGATAAAATATTTTCAGGAACAAGCAAATCATAATGATTTTTGTCTTTATTTCCAATCATCTTTTGACATCTTGCACTGAATTTATCACAATTCTTATTATCAACATATCTTTCTTCTCGGTATCTTTGATTAGTTTGGTACTTACTCTTATGAACCAATGAAATACCTATAGTTTGATACATAATAAATTGTCCATCATTTTTTACAGACAGACGAATTGGTTCGATAATAAATATACCTCTTTTCATTTTCATCAATTCTGTAAGAGTTAAATCTTTATGAACCGGTATTAGATCCAGACTCATTTCTCCCCTTTGAATAGCAGATATACAAATTTCTCTTGGATTTATCAGTCTAAGCAGGAGACAATATACCTTGATATTATTGATCATTTTTTGATTTAAAGAATCATCCCATCTCAATTGAAAAAGCAAATATCTTTTTAGGAATAAATCGAGTTCTGCTTCCGTGTGATTCTTGAATTGCTTTTTCTTTGTACGTTTTTGCATGTCTGAGTCTGATCCTGCATAATCTTCTTCAATATCTTTTTCGTGGTTTGAGAGGACTGATTCAAGATTTCCTTGGTTTTGTACATCTGATCCAAGATCTACTTGTCCTGCGGATTCTTTTTCTTCTTGATTTCGATTCTCTAATTTTAAAAGTTTTTTTTCATTGGATGATATAAAAAGATTCCCTTTTTGCTTTCTATTGCTATTTCTATTTTTACTATAATTTTTATTTCCATTAAAATTTAAAAGAAGTAATTTGATTGGTATAACCCAGGGTTTCATTTTATATGTATTATAAAGTAGCACAAATTCTGGGAAGAACCAAGGTTCCAGATTCGATATGGAACGATTTAGTATTTCTTCATTCATCCCCATCCAATCAAAAAGGTCTTTTTGATTGGATGGTTTGATTTCTTGATCTTGTGTGAGATAAAAAAGACCTTTCTTATCAATTATTTGATAATTATTCGACCCGGTCTTGGTATTTTTATTACTGTTGATACTGGTATTGATCCAGACCTCAATATCGACCTTCTTTCTAAAGCAAAAATGGAGAATTTTCCAATCAAAATATTTTCTATCCGGGTTTTTCTTTATATACTCTATATACATAATATCATCTTCGCCTAGGTAATTATTGATAGGGATACCTTCCAGCATATCAAAAAATTTGCGTTTATGTGTGTTGTAATTATAAGAAATATCTTGGTTATTATTTACTTGTAATGGTGATCCATAAATATATGAGTCATTCTTATCTTCATAATTAATATATTTATATGATAAAAGGTCATATCTATAGTGTTTTTTAAAATTTTCTTTTTGATTCGTTAATGAGTCTGCTTCATAATCATTTTGTTTGTTGTAATGAATTAATTGATCTTTTTGAGATAAATCCCATTTGCTTAAATCTTTATTTTGATTTTGAGCCACACAATGTTGATTTACTCTATTTCGCCACTTTTGTGGTACTAATCTAGACCATATAATCGGAGATAAATATTTATATTGATAATGACCTCTTAACCAGTTCTTCCATTGATTCATTCCAGAATTACGAAGTTTCTTATGTCTTAATTCGTAATGAAATATTTCGTGTGCTCCAAAACCAAAATAATCTTTTCTTTCGTTCTTAAGAAAAAGAGATGTTCCGTTATATTGAAGGACAGATCTTAACTTATACAAGTTAATAACTTGGGTTTGTGATAATTTGTAAAATACATATGCTTGTGACAAGGAGGATAAGTCACAAAAAATCTGTGAACTCTTATTACTAATACTAGAAACTGACCTTTTTATAATCGAAATAAAGTGAATTTTCTTTTGATTTGGTTTACCAATTCTTTTTTGATTTCTTTCATTATTGTAAACGTATTTATCAATAATTTTTTTTGTTGATTCAATAAAAAATTGTGCATTGGTTCTGGGAATATTAATGAGACATAGAAGAATATCTATGTATATCCTTTCAATGAAAAATTTTATAAAATAATGTAATTTGCGAATTAATCGAGAATTCCTTCTTTTTAATATTTGCCAAATGCTTTTTTGTGATTCTAATCTTTTAGCATTATAACTAGCTTTGTTAGGGCTAATATTTATCTCTGGAGTTAGAAAGAGTTTTTTCTTGTCTTTTATAATTTTTTCTATTTTTTTTCTAATTGTGCTTGTTCTATCAGTCAGATCTTTCACTTTTTTTTCTGTCAGTGAATAATTTGTCCAATTCATAGATCGAATTTGAATAGACGATTTGTGAATCATCTGATTATTGATTATCGAATCCTTTTGTTTTTGAGTTTCACTAGATTCATATACTTCTCTCAATCCAAAT